AAATTTGAGTCAGAGATAAATGGATATATCCATTTCATGTCAAAACAGATTCCCTATTTGTATATCAGGTCTTTAATGAGTCTTATTATCCTTGTCTTTGTTTATGTCTATTATCCTTGTCTTTGTTTATGTCTATTATCCTTGTCTTTGTTTATGTCTTGGGTTCGAACAAATTACTATAATTCGTCCCCTACGACGTATTAGTCGACACTTTTCACAAATTTTACGAACGGAAGCTCTTATTTTCATATTTGCCACTCCTTACTTTAATTTTGAATTTCCTTCTTGGAATAAAATAAGTTTCTTGAAATTTTCAATTTTGAAGGGTATTCCTACGAAATAAATAGGGAAACACCTAATCTTTCGAATCTTTGTTGCGGAGTCGATAAATTATACGACCTCTGGTTGAATCATACCGACTTACTTCAATTTTGACTCTATCGCCTGGCAGTATCCGTATAAAACTACGTCGGATCTTTCCTGAAACATAACCTAGAATCATATCTTCATTATCTAAACGAACCCGGAACATACCATTGGGAAGCGATTCAGTAATTAAACCTTCATGAATCCATTTTTGTTCTTTCATTCCAGGCAAAACCCCCTTGAAGTATTCACTAGTGGAGGAAGAACCCTATTAGACAACCCAGCACTTCTCTTTTCTTTTTCACAAATAAGAAGTTTCGTATTCAATTCGGATATTAGAAAGATTACCATATATAACACAAAATTTCTCCGCCTATTCTTTCTAGTCTAGCCTCTCGGTCTGTCATTATACCCCGAGATGTAGAAAGAATTACAACACCCATCCCACCTAAAATTCTAGGAATTCTTTGATAGTTAGAATAGATTCGTAGACCCGGCCTACTGATCCGTTTTAAATTTAAAAGATTTCTATAAGCGCTTTTCCTATTCCTTCTATGTCGTAGGGTTAAAACCAAAAAATATTTGTTGTTTTCTCGATGTTTTCTCACGTTTTCGATAAAACCCTCTCGTAAAAGTATTTTTACAATACTTTCGCTTATATTAGTAGATGCTACTCGAACCACGCTTTTTCTATACATATCGGCATTTCGTATAGAGGTTATTATGTCAGCAATAGTATCACTACCCATGATTAATTAAAATTATTGGTGCCTCCAAATTTGGATATAATCAACATGTTTTTCTTTTTTTTTTTTTTACGTATTTGTTTATGAATATTAATTTTGAAAGGTATATACTTGAGACAAAATCTACTAAATGAATCTTAATCTATTTCTTTTAAATACCCTACTATAACCATATCGTGGTCTCATTTTATAATACCTCGGGAGCTAATGAAACTATTTTAGTAAAATTGAACTGTCTCAATTCTCGGGCAATCGCACCAAAAACTCGAGTTCCTTTTGGATTTCCTTCTTGGTCAATGACAACTGCAGCATTGTCATCATATCGTATTATCATACCGTTGTCACGTTTAAGTTCTTTACAAGTACGTACAATTACAGCTCTGACCACTTCTGATCTTTGTAGAGGCATGTTTGGAACTGCGTCTTTGATCACAGCAACAATAACGTCACCAATATGAGCATATCGACGATTACTAGCTCCTATGATTCGAATACACATCAATTCTCGAGCCCCGCTGTTATCTGCTACATTCAAATGGGTCTGAGGTTGAATCATATCATTTTTTTTTTTATCTGTTTTTACAATACAAGGGTCAAAGAAAAAAAGAAATATTATTTGTCCAAAAAAAGAAACCTGCATCCGCTATTTTGAATTAAGGCCTATTTCTTTTTTAGCCCGAAATGATAAATTGAGCTCGTATAGGCATTTTGGACGCTGCTATTGAAATCGCCCTTCGGGCTATATTTTCTGTTACTCCACCCATTTCATAAAGAATTCGACCAGGTTTAACAACAGCTACCCAATATTCGGGAGAGCCTTTACCTGAACCCATACGTGTTTCCGCGGGTCTTACTGTAACTGGTTTATCTGGAAATATACGAACCCATATTTTTCCACCGCGACGTGCATTTCGTGTCATTGCTCGTCGACCTGCTTCTATTTGTCTAGATGTGATCCAAGCGGGTTCAAGTGCCTGAAGAGCGTATTTACCAAAACAAATAGTATTACCTCGATAAGATATTCCTCTCATTCTTCCTCTATGTTGTTTACGGAATCTGGTTCTTTTGGGGTTATAGTTGATGGTTTGTTTTGAATTCCATCTCTACTACAGAACTGGACGTGAGAGTTTCTTCTCATCCAGCTCCTCGCGAATAAAAATAAATTCAAATTAAAGATTTAGAATTCAATCAATTCAGATATATATAATATAATTTGAATTAAGATATACATGTATTTAATAACTAATCCGCTGACTCATGTCATGGATTTCATTTAATCTAGATCAAATCCACTATTAATTTGTATATCTTGTTTGTATAGTAAATAGATAACTAAATATATTAAATAACTATTTTTTCTTATATTTATCTATTTTAGATTTAGAATGTTAAAAGGAATCTTTCTTTTGTTTTACTTTTTATCGTATTGGATTTCACCCTATTAGCAATCCAAGAAAATAAAGTTTTCGCGGGCGAATATTTACTCTTTCCATTTCTATTTCAGTTCTATCATGAGTTCATAACTTTTCCGAATAGATGAATTGGTTTCTGGTCGGTTCCGCCATCCCGATCAATGAATCGTTCGAATTCATTTTCACTAGAATCTTTTGAATTCACAGGTTCCATCGTTCCCATCCCTTCTTACTTAATGGTTAGGTCTGAATTCTACAATGGAGCTATTAGTTCTTGAGTCAATATTCTTAGTCTTTATTGGCTCGAAGCTCTTTATTTTTTGTTCGATGAGCAGATCCTTTTAATGATGAATCCTTATTGATGCTTTATTACACAGATTTTTTATGAGATGACTCATAGACCTTACATATTGGAATTTTATATCATCAATATTCTTTTTCTTTCTTTCTTTCATCCTTCCATTTATCCATACCCTTTCTTTTTTATTTCTGTTGACTATTACTTAAGACGCAGATTTTTTAATGAAAAAGTATTTCAGTTGCTACAACAATATGAAGAATATATCATATCTTGACGGGTTCTTTGGATCCAGATAATACGAAGGGATGAGTTGGTTATTACTTCGATAGTTATTTGTTTATACTATGGGGCTGGTTACTAACCCTCAAAAAACCAACGAGTCACACACTAAGCATAGCAATTTTATCAAAAGATTAATTTAATTTTTATTAAACCCTATAGAATTAGAATTGTTTGTTCATTTTTTTATTGAAGAGAAAATAAAAATAAGAAATGAATTTCTATTTTTGTTCCATCGCCGGATAGAATGCAAAGGGAAATAAAGGTTTATTTTATTATTCCCCGTCTATAAATATCCAAATTTTGATACCTAATACCCCATAGATTGTTCGAACTGTATAGCAACAATAATCAATTTTAGCTCGAATGGTTTGTAGTGGAACCCTGCCTTCTCTGATCCATTCAACACGCGCAATTTCTTTTCCGTCGATACGTCCTGCAATTTGCACTTGAATTCCTTTTGTATCTGCTTGTTCAGTTAATTCTATAGCCTTTTTCATTGCTTTGCGAAAAGAAACTCTATTTTTTAATTGGCCGGCTATAAATTCTGCAAGAATATTAGGGTTTCCGTAAGGCTTTTCGATTCGTGTGATAGCAATGTTAAGTTTTCTATTTACAGAATTAAATTCTTTTTGTAAATTCATCTGTAATTCTTCGATTCCTTGGGGTCGACTTTCAATTAATATTTTTGGAAATCCCATATAGATTATGATTTGGATCAGGTCGATTCTTTTTTGAATCTCTATACGCGCAATTCCCTCAACGCCAGAGGATGTTTTCATATTTTTTTGTACATAATTCTTGATATAATTTCTTATTTTTTGATCTTCTTGCAGACCCTCAGAATAATTTTTTGGTTGTGCGAACCAAAGGGAATGATGACCTTGGGTTGTACCAAGTCTGAAACCAATTGGATTTACTTTTTGTCCCATGTTCCCCCATTACTATTACTATACATATGATAATACGACATAGTTGTATCTTTTTTTTTCCATTTTGTTTTTTGTGACCACGTAATAGAGTCGGTATCTAATCCACCTAAGGATATATCTTTCATTACAATAGTTATATGGCAGGTAGGTTTGTGTATGGCAAAACTACGCCCTCGAGCTCGAGGTTTTAATCTCTTCACGATAGTACCTTCATTTACTTCGGCTTTACTAATGACTAAATTTGCTTCATTCGAACCCATATTGAAACTAGCATTTGCTGCTGCAGAATAAACTAATTTGAAAATGGGATAACATGCTCGATAAGGCATGAGTTCTAATATCATAAGTGTTTCTTCGTAGGAACGCCCACGAATTTGATCAATTACTCTTCGCGCTTTGTGAGCAGACATAGATATATGTTGACCTAAAGCGTATACTTCTGTTGTCATAAAGTTCGCCTCCTACTAATCAATGATAAATATCTATCTATATTATTATATTATTTCTATTTTATTATAAATAATATATAAACAAATTTAACGACGAGACCTATTATCGCTTTTTGCATGTCCTCGGAAATTTAAAGTGGGTGCGAATTCTCCCAATTTGTGTCCTACCATACGATCCGTTATATAAATAGGTAAATGTTCCTTTCCATTATGGATTGCAATAGTATGGCCAACCATTATGGGTATAATGGTAGATGCTCGGGACCAGGTTATTATTATTTCTTTTTCTTCTTTTGTGTTAAGCTTATTTATTTTTTTTAATAAATTATTCGCTACAAAAGGATTTTTTTTTAGTGAACGTGTCACAGCTTCCTCCTATTTTTTTTGTAAAGACGAAGAAAGAAATTCTATTTTCTCTCCTATTTACTACGGCGACGAAGAATCAAATTATCACTATATTTATTCCTTTTTCTAGTTCTTTTTCCAAGTGCAGGATAACCCCAAGGGGTTGTGGG